GCATTTTATTCGAACAAATATAGAACCAAAATGGATGGTTTTGTGTCTATTACCAGTTCTTCCTCCTGAGTTGAGACCAATCTATCATATAGATGAGGATAAACTAGTGACCTCGGATATTAATGAAATCTATAGAAGAATTATCTATCGGAATAATACTCTTACAGATCTATTAACAACAAGTATAGCTACGCCAGAAGAATTAATAATATCTCAGGAAAAATTGCTACAAGAAGCCGTGGATGCACTTCTTGATAATGGAATCTGCGGACAGCCAATGAGGGATGATCATAATAGAATTTACAAGTCGCTTTCAGATGTAATTGAAGGCAAAGAAGGAAGAGTTCGCGAGACTCTGCTTGGTAAACGGGTCGATTATTCAGGGCGGTCGGTGATTGTCGTAGGCCCTTCACTTTCATTACATCGATGTGGATTGCCTCGCGAAATTGCAATAGAACTTTTCCAGGCATTTGTAATTCGTGACCTAATTAGAAAACATCTTGCTTCGAACATAGGAGTTGCTAAGAGTCAAATTCGGAAAAAAAAACCTATTGTATGGGAAATACTTCAGGAAATTCTGGATGACCATCCTGTATTACTGAATAGAGCGCCTACTCTGCATAGATTAGGCATACAGGCATTCCTCCCCATTTTAGTGGAAGGGCGTGCTATTTGTTTACATCCATTAGTTTGTAAGGGCTTCAATGCGGACTTTGACGGGGATCAAATGGCTGTTCATGTGCCTTTATCTTTAGAGGCTCAAGCAGAGGCACGTTTACTTATGTTTTCTCATATGAATCTTTTGTCTCCAACTATTGGAGATCCCATTTCTGCACCAACTCAAGATATGCTTAGTGGCCTCTATGTCTTAACGAGTGGAAATCGTCGGGGTATTTGTGTAAATAGGTATAATCCATGTAATCGTAGAAACTATCAAAATGAAGATAATAACTATAAGTATAAAAAACAAAAAGAACCCTTTTTTTGTAATGCCTATGATGCAATTGGAGCTTATCGGCAAAAACGAATCAATTTAGGTAGTCCTTTGTGGTTGCGATGGCGACTAGATCAACGTGTTATTGCTGCAAGAGAAGTTCCTATCGAAATTCACTATGAATCTTTGGGGACCTATTATGAGATTTATGGACACTATCTAATAGTAAGAAGTATAAAAAAAGAAATTCTTTATATATATATTCGAACCACTCTTGGTCATATTTCTCTTTATCGAGAAATAGAAGAAGCCATACAGGGGTTTTGGCAGGGCTGTTGTAATTCTATGCTCCCAGGGGGAATTCGAGTCTTGCCGGGTTAACGTTAACTAGGACTAGAATTGCGGAATTTCTACGTGAATCAAGATCTAGAAAAGGAAGTTTTCCAATCACTGACTCAAACCCATTGTCAAATTCTACTCAGCGCAACGCAATATGGAGGTACTGATGGCAGAACGGCCCACTCAGGTCTTTCACAATAAAGTGATAGACGGAACTGCCATGAAACGACTTATTAGTCGATTTATTGATCACTATGGAATAGGATATACATCACATATCCTGGATCAAGTAAAGACTCTGGGTTTCCGGCAAGCTACCGCCGCATCCATTTCATTAGGAATTGATGATCTTTTAACAATACCTTCTAAAAGATGGCTAGTTCAAGACGCTGAACAACAAAGTTTTATTTTGGAAAAACACCATCATTATGGGAATGTACACGCGGTAGAAAAATTACGTCAATCAATCGAGATATGGTATGCCACAAGTGAATATTTGCGACAAGAAATGAATCCTAATTTTCGGATGACCGATCCTTTTAATCCAGTCCATATAATGTCTTTTTCGGGAGCCAGAGGAAATGCATCTCAGGTACATCAATTAGTAGGTATGAGAGGATTAATGTCGGATCCCCAAGGGCAAATGATTGATTTGCCCATTCAAAGCAATTTACGCGAAGGACTCTCTTTAACAGAATATATTATTTCTTGCTACGGAGCCCGTAAAGGGGTTGTGGATACCGCTATACGAACATCAGATGCAGGATATCTCACGCGCAGACTTGTTGAAGTAGTGCAACACATTGTTGTACGTCGAACAGATTGTGGCACCGTTCGAGGTATTTCTGTAAGTCCTCGAAATGGAATGATGGCGGACAGGATTTTTATCCAAACATTAATTGGCCGTGTATTGGCGAATGATATATATATAGGTTCGCGATGCATTGCTACTAGAAATCAAGATATTGGGGTTGGACTTGTCAATAGATTCATAACTTTTAGAGCACAACCAATCTCTATTCGAACCCCCTTTACTTGTAGGAGTACATCTTGGATTTGTCAATTATGTTATGGCCGAAGTCCGGCTCATGACGACCTGGTCGAATTGGGAGAAGCTGTAGGTATTATTGCAGGTCAATCTATTGGAGAACCGGGCACCCAATTAACATTAAGAACTTTTCATACTGGCGGAGTATTCACGGGGGGTACTGCAGAACATGTGCGAGCCCCTTCTAATGGAAAAATCAAATTCAATGAGGATTTGGTTCATCCGACACGTACACGTCATGGACATCCTGCTTTTCTATGTTCGAGAGACTTGTATGTAACTATTGAGAGTGAAGATATTATACACAATGTGTGTATTCCGCCCAAAAGTTTTCTTTTAGTTCAAAACGATCAATATGTAGAATCAGAACAAGTCATTGCTGAGATTCGCACGAGAACATCCACTTTGAATTTGAAAGAGAAGGTTCGAAAACATATTTATTCTGACTTAGAGGGCGAAATGCACTGGAATACCGATGTGTACCATGCCCCTGAATTTACATATGGTAATATTCATCTCTTACCAAAAACAAGTCATTTATGGATATTATTAGGGGAGCCCTGGAGAGCTAGTATAGGACCCTGTTCGATCCACAAGGATCAAGATCAAATGAACGCTTATTTTCTTTCTGTTAAGCGAAGATATATTTCAAACCCCTCAGTAACTAATAATCAAGTGAGACACCAATTTTTTAGTTCGTATTTTTCTGGTAAAAATAAAAAAGGAGATAGGAGTCCTTTTTATTCAGAACTGAATCGAATGACATCTACTGGTCGTTGTAATCTCAGATATCCGGGCATTATCGAGAGAAATTCTGCTTTATTGGCAAAGAGGAGAAGAAATAGAGTCATCATCCCACTCGACTCGATTCAAGAAGGCGAGAACCAACTAATACCTTCTTCAGGTATAGCAATTGAAATCCCCAGAAATGGTATTCTCCGTAGAAATAGTATTCTTGCTTATTTCGATGATCCTCGATATATAAGAAAGAGCTCGGGACTTACTAAATATGAGACTAGAGAACTGAATTCAATCGTCAACGAAGAGGATTTGATTGAGTATCGAGGAGTCAAGGTATTTTGGCCAAAATACCAAAAGGAAGTAAATCCATTTTTTTTTATTCCCGTGGAAGTCCACATTTTGGCCGAATCTTCTTCCATAATGGTACGGCACAATAGTATTATTGGGGTAGATACACAAATCACTTTAAATAGAAGAAGTCGAGTAGGCGGATTGGTCCGCGTGAAGAAAAAAGCAGAAAAAATTAAACTGATAATATTTTCTGGAGATCTCCATTTTCCTGGAAAGAAAAATAAGGCATTCCGATTGATACCACCAGGAGGGGGAAAACAAAATTCCAAAGAATACAAAAAATTGAAAAATTGGCTCTATATCCAACGAATGAAACTTTCCAGGTATGAAAAAAAGTATTTTGTTTTGGTTCAACCTGTAGTCCCATATAAAAAAACGGATGGTATAAATTTAGGAAGACTTTTCGCGGCGGATCTCTTGCAGGAAAGTGATAATCTACAACTTCGGGTTGTCAATTATATCCTTTATTACGACCCAATTCTGGAAATTTGGGACACAAGTATTCAATTAGTTCGGACTTGTTTAATGTTGAATTGGGACCAAGACAAAAAGATCGAAAAGGCCTGTGCTTCCTTTGTTGAAATAAGGACAAATGGTTTGATTAGAGATTTTCTAAGAATCGACTTAGCGAAGTCACCTATTTCATATACCGGAAAAAGGAACGATCTGCCGGGTTCAGGATTGATCTCTGAGAATGGATCAGATCGCGCTAATGTCAATCCGTTTTCTTCCATTTATTACTATAAAAAAGCAAGGATTCAAGAATCCCTTAATCCAAATCAAGGAACTATTCATACATTGTTGAATCGAAATAAGGAATCTCAACCTTTCATAATTTTGTCATCATCCAATTGTTCTCGAATAGGCCCATTCAACGATGTAAAATCTCCCCATGTGATAAAAGAATCAAACAAAAAGGACCCCCAAATTCCAATTAGGAATTCTTTTGGCCCCTTAGGAACAGGCTTTCCAATTTATAATTTCGATTTATTTTCCTATTTAATAACCCATAATCAGATCTTGGTAACTAACTATTTGCAACTTGACAAATTAAAAAATATTTTTCAAATACTTCAATATTATTTACTGGATGAAAATGGTAAAATTTATAATCCCTATTCATGTAGTAACATCATTTTAAATCCATTCAATTTGAATTGGTATTTTCTCCATTACAATTATTGTGAAGAGACATATACAATCGTTAATCTTGGGCAGTTTCTTTGTGAAAATGTATGTATAGCCAAAAAAGGGCCGCATTTAAAATCAGGTCAAGTTCTAATTATTCAAGTTGACTCTGTGGTAATACGATCAGCTAAGCCTTATTTGGCTACTCCAGGAGCAACTGTTCATGGACATTATGGGGAAATCCTTTACGAAGGAGATACATTAGTTACATTTATATATGAAAAATCAAGATCTGGTGATATAACGCAAGGTCTTCCAAAAGTGGAACAGGTGTTAGAAGTGCGTTCGATTGATTCAATATCGATGAATCTCGAAAAGAGGATTGAGGGTTGGAATAAATGTATAACAAGAATTCTTGGAATTCCTTGGGCATTCTTTATTGGTGCTGAGCTAACTATA